AGTCTTAGAAACAGAATTCTCCCACTTAGGCTTACTATGCTTTGGGATTTTTTTAGAATATTATTTATTTTATATTTCTTTATTTTTATAGTATAATATAACGGTATTGATATTGATATTCTAATCTACTTGATTGATATTCTAATCTACTTGAATATTGAATACCAGAAAACTATATGATATGAATATTTATTATTATTAACGCAGATATATCTATCTAATTTATTTATTTTATATCTATATCTATGTCTTCTCCGTTCTTTTATTACCCTCCTGTCCTGTCGTGTTGTCAATTGACAGTATGACTTAGGGGTCAATATAATTTGACCGACCAAATCCTATTTTGGTAAACCATCTTGAATCTACTGCAGAGTGAAGGATCATGGATCCAACGCATAACCCTTTGTGAATCAGAGAGATAAAGATGAGAAAGACCAATGAAATAAAGTTTCAATGAAATAAAGTTTCAAGGTTATATAGTTTAATGGTAAAGTTTGATTTGATTACCATTAACTAACCCCCAGAATACTTAAGGAGTTTTTCCGTTTGATTTATATACTATGGATCTACTAAAGACGGATCTCGGCCTGAGTTATATTAAGTTAAAGTTAATAAGGTAACCCTACTAGGCCTTATTACCTATTATGTTTTTCCTATTCTATTTTTTTATTACCTATGGTATTTGTCTTATTACCCATATTCTAGTGCTTTTTGATTTGGCCGGCCCTCGGGACCTTTTATTTCTAGTTGATTTATGAAGGCGGCCGTAGGCCCCTATGGTCCAGTGGTTACGACCTCTCTCTTTCACGGAGAAAACGAGGGTTCAAGTCCCTCTGGGGGTGTACCAAGACTCAAGACTATAGGAGTGGTATTTTCTATCAAATGATCCGTAGCCGTATTTGTCAAGTCTGCCTGGTAGACGAAAGGAAGTTTATTATGGAACGTCTAAAAAATTTAGGCGTTGGGTCGATGCCCGAGTGGTTAATGGGGGCGGACTGTAAATTCGTTGACAATATGTCTACGCTGGTTCAAATCCAGCTCGGCCCAACAATTTGCCAATCTACTATCAGACAGTAGAACTCTCTTGTTCTTAAGAAATACCTTACCTGATACAAGAGAATAAAAAAGAATTCAAATTTTCTGCTAGATCTCTTCTTATTTCCCTGGGATTGTAGTTCAATAGGCTAGAGCACCGCCCTGTCAAGGCGGACGTTGCGGGTTCGAGCCCCGTCAGTCCCGACGGATCCAATAAGTATATCAATTCGCCTCTCCATTTTCTGTGAAAGAGGGGACAGAGAGCATAATTGAATCCCGAAGAGGTTTCCTCTCTTTTTTTTTCAGGATTCTGTCAAAGAAAGAATAAACCCTAAACTAAAATGAAAATAACTAAAATAGTGAAGTTGATAGAATATTCCATCTTTTATCCCGCGCCTCATCTTTCTCATACTTCTTTGTCTTCCAAAGAAAATTGGATCATTAAAATTTAGAACCTAATTCCTCTCTTTTTGGGTTTTTAATGGAAACAGATGGGTCGTTAGATGATACTTCGTTTGACTACATACAAAAAAAGAACAGAAAAGAAGGATAAAAAAGGAATTTTTGCTCGGTCCGGGAATCCAAGATTGGATTTGGTATGGATAAAGGATCTTCGTATGTTATACTATTCAATTCTCGACGACGAATTAATTTAATAGCTCAGATATTGTTATTCATGATATGATATTGATCCGATTCAAGATCATCGATAGGTAATGCATTCATTGAATTGACAGGTGAAAGATTTATCATCTCTATGGGATTAAATCCCGAGTTATTGTGAAATAAAAAAACGATGAGATTATGGAAGTAAATATTCTTGCATTTATTGCTACTGCACTGTTCATTTTAGTTCCTACTGCCTTTCTACTTATAATTTACGTAAAAACAGTCAGTCAAAACAATTAATTACTTTGAATGAAACTTGACTTCTGAATTCTTATCCATATTTGAAGAAATCAAAAGAAAAGTATTCTATTAAATGAAATCAACGGGCTATAATCGGCGGTATTCTATGAGATCCGAGAGTATGGTAAGAAAGAAATTTTTTTCTTATCATACTCTCTATTAGTGTTATAGTAATGTATAAAATAAAATTGTACTTGACTTTCTAATAAAGTTGGTATACTATATTAGCTTCTATCTTCAATCTATGTAGTTATTAATCCATATATGGAATTGACGTAGGACCCGATTCTATTTCTTTGATACATCTATTTATTCCGATGAATCTGAAAAAATCGTTTTACTGTTATAGAATACATTTCTCCACTAGAATCCAAGGGAATTTTGAAATGAGGATCTTTTTATTTAAATTGAAAATTATTTCAATTTAAATAAAAAATGCGTTGCAGAACGATCTATAAAACAATTGATACCGTTAACTAAATTAGGAGTGCTTCTAAAGTCCACTTCTTCCCCATACTACGAGTGAAAGGGAAAATGTAAAGACTACCATTAAAGCAGCCCAAGCGAGATTTACTATATCCATGTGAATTATATCCCTTATCTCTATGATAGAATTATTCCATTATTGCTCACTAATAATAGTAGAATGAATGGTCCAGAGTCAAAAAGGGATTCTGGCCGAACACTATTGATGAACCAGTCAAATAAATCCATTTCAAAAATTCCTATATGATTTCTAATCGGGAAAGACTAAATACAAGTAAAATATACAATGACACTATAAGGGAATGTTACTAATGGAATGGAACATCTATTCTATCTAGTAATAAAAAAAGAGACCCATTCCTTTTTCTTGCCCTTCAAAGTAAAAAAAATTGCTATCTATTACATACTTTTATTTTATTTCCTATTTGATCTAATTCGTACCCTTTCCCGATTGTCTCTCTGAAGGAGTTGGGAGATAGTATATTATACTCTTGACGACGGGTCTAAAAAAAAAATAATTTTTTTGCATTTTTTGTTTTCTATAAACTATAAAAAAATCCATCCAATATAATCTTTCTTTGAATTTTAGATTCAAGGATTTCCAAGCTTTTACAAAATCCCCAGAACAGAATAAGACAGCAGAATAGAATAAGAGATTTAGATTCATTTGTTGATGAGGCGGCACCCGGATTTGAACTGGGGAAAAAGGATTTGCAGTCCCCCGCCTTACCACTCGGCCATGCCGCCAAAACGATACACAATAGGAAAAAATTTTTATTTTTCGGTTGGATTACTAAACTTTAGTTTATTGTACTTGCATCTTGCATCCCTTTTTTAATCCTTTTTCTAAATCTAAATTTATGTATAAAAATTAGAAAAGTTTTTATCCTTTCTTATTGTATTTAATTTATTTATTGTAATGTATTTGATCTACCCCCTCGATTGATTGTATCGTATCTTCCCACAATGCCGAAAAACTTCCACTCACCTTTCTATTGAAAAATAAAATGTCTATTTTCGCTTAAAAAAGCCGAAATTTATGACAAAAGGGAACCATTAACTATTCGTTGACTGAAAATTCGTGACTTATTCTTGGATTTGAATCTAAAATTTGATTTCCCTAATGACATAAGAAAATACAAATGGATACATACTTAATTGATTCTTTTGAATCAAAATCAAAAATCCTTCTCAATTTCTGGATTCTATTATAACAAAAATAATAAGTATATGTAAACCCCAGAAGGGCATTTTTTACACAGATACCAAATTGGCTATTTAGAGTATGTTGCCTATAAACAAAAAAACGGGAATTCATTGGAACAAAAAAAGGCCCGGCTGGGTATTGACCGGGCCAGGCCCAAAAGGCACTTCGAACAAAATAAAAGCAAGAAGGTCTTCTTTATTTATCTTTCTATTCTATTTGGATCTTTCGAGCATCTAAATGGAATTGCTAATTCTATAATAACGATAAAGAATGTAAAAGAAATACTTTATTTAATCCTTACTTGATGTGTAATGTAACATAGTAATTATCTTTTTCAATTGGGAGAGATGGCTGAGTGGACGAAAGCGGCGGATTGCTAATCCGTTGTACGAGTTATTCGTACCGAGGGTTCGAATCCCTCTCTTTCCGTTTCCGTTGATGACTTTCTATTTTTTTATTTCAATTTTTGCAAACCCCTTTTTATTTTTTTTTCCTAATTAAATTAAATATGTGGAATAGCTAAAATAAAATATTAATAAAATTGTAAAATTAAACAAGAAAAACTAAATTTTTATTTTATTCTTCACGTCCAGGATTACGTCCTGGATCATTGGATAGGAATCCAAAAATGAAGAGAGAAACAAAGAATATTACTACTGTGTAAACGAAAAGTTTGAGAGTAAGCATTACACAACCTCCAAGATCATTTTTTGAAAAAGAAAAACGAGAAAAGATAATAGATCCTCCACTTTTATATCACATATCCTATTTTGACACCAAGAAATGAATTATAGAAATAGAAAAGAATGTTCAGAAATTCAAATCAAATGAAGTTGAAATTTGTAATAAGAGTCTTTAATTTAATTACCACAAATCACTTTCATACCCACAATTAGATATTCTAAGGGACCCTAAGCTCATAAGGTATTTCCCCGAAAAAGGATTAAAATGGGGAAAGGAAATAGGGCGAGCCGGATTTCTCGCGACTATCCGAGAGTTTGAATCGAAGGTTCATACTGTCAGACTTATTTGATCTTATCAATTGTTATAATTTTTCTCGAATAAATCATGAATTTTCTAGGATAGTATTAAAGCTCTTATCGAAAACTTACAGCAGCTTGCCAAACAAAGGCTAAAAGAAAAAAGAACAGGGGTATAACTGGCATGACATCTACGATTGGATTCAAAAAAGCATAGGCTTCGGGCAATTTGGCGAAGAAAAGACTAGTTGGATAAAGGGCAGAATTAAGACAGATCAAACTAAAAATATTAAGCATAACAGACTTTTTTTTTCGTCGAAATAATTGCATTTTGATTGAGTTAAGGAAAAATGAAGAAAGTAAGGTAAACAAAAGAATCCTTCTTTTTTTTTTTTTCTGCTCAATCAAAAATCCTCCAATTCTCAAAGGAGAATAGAAGAAATCATACTTTCATACAATATCTTAATTGAATTCTATGTAATGATCAATAAATTCAGTTGAATTCTAGATATACACATGCCAAAATCCTAGCATGAATCTATAATAGATTCTATAAAGATAAAGAAAAAAGAGTTTCTCTAGATAGTTGGACTGGAATTGACGAAGACTTAATACCAATATTATTCTTTATTAGTATTAGTGTCCAATAAAAATAGAAATGGGGCGTAGCCAAGCGGTAAGGCAACGGGTTTTGGTCCCGCTATTCGGAGGTTCGAATCCTTCCGTCCCAGAGCGTATCCATTGTATCCTAATATTTGTTTTTTGTTCAAGGAGGTTCTGTTTCAAGGTCTAATATTGCATAGAATATTATATTATTCCTCCTTCTTTTTTGATTTTGAATGATTCTTTGCGGAAGCATATCTGAGTTTTTCACAAACTGAACTAAATCGAGTTCAAATGATATGCAAAAGTAACTGAACCCCTTTGTGACCCAGATAAAGCTAAGATGGGCCGTAGATCATAGTTGTAGAAAGATTACTTAACCTCATCAGGTTAAAAAAAAATATGAAATGAAAATACATATAAAAGAGGAAGCGCTTAACCTATAGGTATGTATTCTTATCCTGTTTCAGTGACAATAGTGTTTCCCTTTTTGTGAAAAAGAATTGGCATCCCTAAAATATTTTATTTAACAATGATATATATTTTCGATATTTTTTTTATTGTTTGATTTAGCTTTTTTGCTTTACATCATTGACAATTCCATTCGAAAAGAAACAGATATTTTTCTTTCTTATTTCTTATGATAATGATAATAAAAGGGAGTCTTTACTGTAAAACTTGACTCAAATAATGATGTAGAAGTTGGAAACTTTTTCAAGTATCAAGATTTGTAATGATTCCTTATGGGTTGACTCTTTGGGAAGTTGGAAATGGGCCGGTCTATCTTATTGAGTCACTTGAAGAGGCAGAGTAAAATAGAATTTATTTTTTCGTGTGATTTCTGTTAGTTATGTTATTTCTATATCTATTTAGTTTAGATTTCTAGATTTTTCTGTTAGATATTTTTTTGAAATAGATATTTATAAAAAAACGTTCCATTCATACAAAAAAGCTGGGGTCTTGCTAATATTTCTTCAGAAAAATCTTTATTATCTATGTAGATAAGAAAAAATATAAATTACTTTGTCTCTGTACCGACTGAACCAATGACTATTCATGATTCCATAATTGAATCAATTCCGTACTGGTTCCAAATTAGAGGAATGTTATGGTAAAACTTCGTTTAAAACGATGCGGTAGAAAGCAACGTGCGACTTGAAGGACACGATCCGGTGTGGATTCTTTTTCTTACATCCACCATTTTATATAGGAATGAAGGTGCTCTTGGCTCGACGTCATTTGTTCTATTCTACTAGAGCCCTTCTTTTTTTTATTGGGTTGTAATGTAAATAGTTCATGATGGAGCTCGAGTAGAAAGTATTGATTAATTTCTCAGGGGCAACGATCTAGGGTTAATGCCAATTCATAAATTGGAACAACTTCGTAAGTATATCTTCGATATCTTCGATATAGAAATCGAAAGGATCCGATTCAAGCAATTTTTCAATTCAAAAAATTTGTTGGAACGGCTAAAACTTTTTCGATACGCAGTGTATCGCGCACGAATCAACCGTCGGTATGATTCTTTGATAGAAAGAAATCGCAAAAGGGGTATGTTGCTACCATTTTGAAAGGATTAAGAAGCACCGAAGTAATGTCTAAACCCAATGATTTAAAACAAAGATAAAGGATCCCAGAACAAGGAAACACCACTTCAATTGTCTCACGGATCCGAATAACGAATCAAAATAGATTTTAAACGAGACAAAAAGGGTGGGTTAAAGACCACTCAAAAAAAAATATATATTAAATGAAAGATTTTTCTTTAAGATATTTGAGATATTATATTATTGAACTTGAGTTATGAGTACAAATGATTTTTTCTTCTTCAGGAAGTAAGCTAAATAAAAATGAGTGAAATTGAAATTATAGAATTTTTTAATTTATTTTACGGATTCCTTTCCTATTTATTCTAATCAAATTTTATCCATAGATAAAACTTCGAATCATTTTTTCTCGAGCCGTACGAGGAGAAAACTTCCTATACGGTTCTAGGGGGGGGGGGGGGTTCTTTTTCATCTACATCTATCCCGATGAGCCGTCTATCGAATCGTTGCAATTGATGTTCGATCTCGAAGAGAAGGAAGAGATCTTCGGAAAGTGGGTTTTTATGATCCGATCAAGAATCAAACTTATTTAAACGTTCCCGCTATTCTCTATTTCCTTGAAAAAGGCGCTCAGCCTACAGGAACTGTTCAGGATATTTTAAAAAAGGCAGAGGTTTTTAAGTAACTTTGCCCTAATCAAACAAAATTAAATTAAGGAAATAAAAACTAAGGGTAGGATAGTGATTTCTATATCATTTTGGATATCTTTTCTATACTATGTTTTTTATTTCCTTTCTTGGTCTATTCGTATCTATTTCTCATTGCTTTTATAGAATCCTTTTTTATAGAATCTTTTTCTAAGGAAACCGTATTTGATTGATCCTCAAAAAATAGAAAATTATGGCATTACCCGTAATCGGGTGGTTTTCATTTGAACTCTAATACCAAGTAACAAACAAGGAATAGAAGTTCTTTATTCTATATGGATTCAATTTTTTTATATTATTCTCCATCTAATCTAAAAACTCAAAATTTAGTATATAAATATAGGTATATGCAGTGCCAATCCAACACAAGTCTTTTTTTTTACTATTATTCAATTTAAGTTTTTGTATTTTTTCATCGTATTCTTTTCTTAACCTTTATGTTGACAACGTTGTATCGAACAAATATAATTCATCGTGATAAGCAGATCTATTTATTTCCGTCCCATAGGGTTTCTTTTTTATTTTTACTTGTTGATTCAAATGATGGGTTCGTTGGATTAGCTTTGATACCCGGATTTTTGATTGAAAAAGTGGATAAGATAGAAATAGGGGATGTTCTACCATTTTTACATTTATTTCTTTTTTTGGTCGGGCAATTTTTTATTTTTTCATCTGATTCTGATTTAGTCATTTTTATGTTCCAAATAGAGTAGAAAAATTTAATAGAGTAGAAATTTTTTTTAGATTTTTTATTTCGTAGAGTAATGCTTTAATTTAATAATTTTGTTTTATTCTGATTGTATCTACATAACCTTTTATATTTGGGTTGCTAACTCAATGGTAGAGTACTCGGCTTTTAAGTGCGGCTAGGATCTTTTACACATTTAGATGAAGCGAGGGATTCGTCCATACTATCGGTAAAGTTTGGAAGACCGCGACTGATCCTGAAAGGGAATGAATGGAAAAAATAGCATGTCGTATCAATTAAGAGTTCTGAGAATATTTTATTCTTTCCGGCTCGGTACAAAGCCTTCTTTAAATTATTGTTAAATTATTGAAAGGGAGCAAACCGAAGTCAATTTCAAGTTGGGTCGAATTAATAAATGGATAGGGCCCCACGGCTTCAATTAATTTCATTTTTATTATAGGGAAAGAAAAAGCAACGAGCTTTCATTCTGAATTTGAATGATTACCCGATCTAATTAGACGTTAAAAAAATATTAGTGCCCAATACGGGAAGGCTTTCTCCCAGGAAAAAATATTCTTGATTTTTTAATGAATCCTAAATATTACCACTCTCCATTCTATAATGGAATAATGGAGATGTATGTGTATAAGAAACAGTATATTGATAAATCAATTTCCAAAATCAAAAGAGCGATTGGGTTGAAAAAAGTAAAGGATTTCTAATCATCTTGTCATCCTATAAGGAAAACGAACATAAAAACTTAAAATTAAATGGAAAAAGAGATGATAGAGAATCTGTTGATAAGTTTATCTGGATCCGAGGTATCTATTCGGTTTGTACTATAATACCTTGTTTTGACTGTATCGCACTATGTATCATTTATAACCCCCAAAATCCTCTACCTTTCATTTAAATAGAATTTCAAATGGATAAATTCCAAAGCTATTTAGGGCTAGATAGATCTCAACAACACTACTTCTTATATCCACTTATCTTTCAGGAGTATATTTATGTACTTGCTCATGATCATGGTTTAAATAGATCAATTTTGTTGGAAAATGCAGGTTATGACAATAAATCCAGCTTACTTATTGTGAAACGTTTAATCATTCGAATGTATGAACAGAATCATTTGATTCTTTCTGTTAATGACTCTAAACAGACTCCTTTTTTGGGGCAGACCAATCATTTTTATTCGCAAATAATGTCAGAGGTTTCTTCAATCATTATGGAAATTCCATTGTCTCTGCGATTAATATCTTCCCTAGAAAGGAAAGGGGTAGTTCAATCCGAAAATTTACGATCAATTCATTCAATATTTTCTTTTTTAGAGGACAACTTTTCACATTTAAATTATGTATTAGATATACTAATACCTTACCCAGCCCATCTGGAAATATTAGTTCAGGCTCTTCGCTATTGGATAAAAGATGCTTCCTCTTTGCATTTATTAAGATTCTTTCTCCATCAGTGTCATAATTGGGATAGTCTTATTACTTCAAATTCAAAGAAAGCCAGTTCTTCTTTTTCAAAATCAAAAAGAAATCAGAGATTATTCTTCTTCCTATATAGTTTTCATGTATGTGAATATGAATCCGGCTTCCTCTTTCTCCGTAACCAATCTTCTCACTTACGATCAACATCTTCTGGAGCCCTTATTGAACGAATTTATTTCTATGGAAAAAGAGAGCACTTTCCCAGGGCTTTTCAAGCAAATTTATGGTTGTTCAAAGATCCTTTCATGCATTATGTTAGGTATCAAGGAAAATCAATTCTTGCTTTAAAAGGGACGTTTCTTCTGATGAATAAATGGAAATATTACTTTGTCAATTTCTGGA